GCTAGTGTAGCTTAATATAAAGCATAGCACTGAAGATGCTAAGATAAAAATTAATTTTTTTCACAAGCATAGAAGGTTTGGTCCTAGCCTCAATATTAATTTTAACTTGACTTACACATGCAAGTCTCAGCACTCCGGTGAGAACGCCCTAATTACCCAAAAAATTTGATTAGGAGCTGGTATCAGGCACATTACAAAATAGCCCATGACATCTCGCTCAGCCACACCCACAAGGGAACTCAGCAGTGATAAATATTGTCCTATAAGCGCAAGCTTGAGCCAATCAAAGTTATAAAGAGTCGGTCAATCTCGTGCCAGCCACCGCGGTTATACGAGTGACACAAACTAATATTTCACGGCGTTAAGGGTGATTAGAAATAATCTCATCAGTATAAAGTTAAGACCTCATTAAGCTGTCATACGCACTTATGATTGAAAACACCATTAACGAAAGTAACTTTACACAAACAGAATTTTTGACCTCACGACAGTTAAGACCCAAACTAGGATTAGATACCCTACTATGCTTAACCCTAAACATTGTTATTAATGGTTTACCTTAATATCCGCCTGAGTACTACAAGCGCTAGCTTAAAACCCAAAGGACTTGGCGGTGCTCCAAATCCACCTAGAGGAGCCTGTTCTATAACCGATAATCCGCGTTCAACCTCACCACTTCTTGCCATCCCACCGCCTATATACCGCCGTCGTCAGCTCACCCTATGAAGGTATAACAGTAAGCAAAATGATCTATCTCCTCAACACGTCAGGTCGAGGTGTAGCGAATGAAGTGGGAAGAAATGGGCTACATTCTCTCTTTCGAGCATACGAACAGAAGTATGAAAATCTTCTTAAAGGCGGATTTAGTAGTAAGTAAACTTTAGAATATTATACTGAAACCGGCTCTGGAGCGCGCACACACCGCCCGTCACTCTCCTCAAACTATCACACATGTTTCTATAAAAAGATCTTTAAACAAGAGGAGGCAAGTCGTAACATGGTAAGTGTACTGGAAGGTGCACTTGGATTAACCAAAATGTAGCTAAATTAGCAAAGCACCTCCCTTACACCGAGGAGATACCCGTGCAATTCGGGTCATTTTGATACTACAAAGCTAGCCAAAATAAATTTATTAAATACCCATTATTAATTAACATATACAACTCTACTCATTATCTTAAAACATTTTTATCTTCCCAGTATAGGTGATAGAACAGAAACCCTGAGCAATAGAAACAGTACCGTAAGGGAAAGCTGAAAAAGAAATGAAACAAATCATTAAAGTAAAAAAAAGCAGAGACTCATCCTCGTACCTTTTGCATCATGATTTAGCAAGAATAACTAGACAAAAAGCCTTTTAGCCTATCTTCCCGAAACTAAACGAGCTACTTCGGAGCAGCACATTAGAGCCAACCCACCTCTGTGGCAAAAGAGAGGGAAGACTCCCAAGTAGCGGTGATAAGCCTACCGAGTTTAGTGATAGCTGGTTATCCAAAAAAAGAACTTAAATTCTGCGTTAATTATTCAACCAAGTAATAAAAATTTTTAACTAGACCTTTTTGTAAAAATTAACAGTTATTCAAAAAAGGTACAGCTTTTTTGAACCAAGAAACAACTTTATTAGGAGGGTAATGATCATATTATTAAAGGGTCACTCCTCAGTGGGCCTAAAAGCAGCCACCTGTAAAGTAAGCGTCACAGCTCAAGCCACGATCACACCAACAAATCTCTATACTTACTCAAAACCCCCTACTAACCTATTGGATTATTTTATTAAACCCTATAAAAGAAATTATGCTAAAATGAGTAATAAGGGGACAACCCCCTCCTACCACACCAGTGTAAGTCAGAAAGAATTAAATCACTGATATTTAACCGATGCCATAACTTGAGGCTCTTATGACATAAAAAATATAACAAGAAAACCCCATTCTCAAACCATCGTTAGCCCTACACAGGAGTGTTTCTAGGAAAGATTAAAAGAAAATAAAGGAACTCGGCAAACACAAACTCCGCCTGTTTACCAAAAACATCGCCTCTTGCTTCCCCTATTTATGTATAAGAGGTCCCGCCTGCCCTGTGATTTTTTTAACGGCCGCGGTATCTTGACCGTGCGAAGGTAGCGTAATCACTTGTCTTTTAATTGAAGACCCGTATGAAAGGCATCACGAGAGTTTATCTGTCTCTATTTTCTAATCAATGAAATTGATCCTCTCGTGCAGAAGCGAGAATAAAAACATAAGACGAGAAGACCCTATGGAGCTTTAAACACCTAAGTTATTTTTAAAATATTAAAAACTTCCTCCGGGCATAAAAATAGCAAATTAAATTTCTAACTTAACTTGTTTTTGGTTGGGGCGACCAAGGGGTAAAACAAAACCCCCTTATCGAATGTGTGAAATATCACTTAAAAATTAGAGTTACATCTCTAATTAATAGAAAATCTAACGAACAATGACCCAGGAACATTTTATCCTGATCAATGAACCAAGTTACCCTAGGGATAACAGCGCAATCCTTTCTTAGAGTCCCCATCGCCGAAAGGGTTTACGACCTCGATGTTGGATCAGGACATCCTAATGGTGCAGTCGCTATTAAGGGTTCGTTTGTTCAACGATTAACAGTCCTACGTGATCTGAGTTCAGACCGGAGCAATCCAGGTCAGTTTCTATCTATGATGGCATTCTTCCTAGTACGAAAGGACCGGAAAAATGAAGCCTATGCCCTAGGCACGCTTCCACTCAACCTGTTGAAACCAACTCAAACAGGTAAAGAAGGCCACCCCTTAACCAAAAATAATGGTTTGTTAAGGTGGCAGAGCCTGGTAATTGCGAAAGACCTAAGCTCTTTTACCCAGAGGTTCAACTCCTCTCCTTAACTAATGCTTAACTTTACCCTTCTATATATTATTAACCCCTTAGCCTTTATTGTCCCCATTCTTTTAGCTACAGCCTTCCTCACCCTAGTCGAACGAAAAATTTTAGGTTATATACAATTCCGCAAAGGCCCAAACGTAGTTGGCCCATACGGCCTCCTACAGCCCATCGCCGATGGACTAAAATTATTTACAAAAGAACCTGTACGACCCTCATTCTCCTCCCAATTCCTATTTCTAGCCACACCAACTACTGCTCTAACCCTGGCCCTCCTAATATGAATACCCCTACCGCTTCCACATTCAATCCTAAATTTAAACCTAGGTCTACTATTCATCCTCGCTATCTCCAGCCTAACCGTATACACAATCCTAGGCTCAGGATGAGCCTCAAACTCCAAATACGCCCTCATAGGGGCCCTACGTGCAGTAGCACAAACCATCTCTTATGAAGTAACACTCGCCCTAATCCTCCTAGCCCTCATTATCTTTGTAGGTGGATTTACACTCCACACATTTAACTTAAGCCAAGAAACTATTTGACTGATCATCCCCGCATGACCTCTTGCCATAATATGGTATATTTCAACACTAGCAGAAACTAACCGAGCTCCTTTTGACCTAACAGAAGGAGAATCAGAATTAGTTTCAGGCTTCAACATCGAATATGCAGGAGGTACTTTCGCCCTATTCTTCTTAGCCGAATACTCAAATATTCTATTAATAAATACTTTATCTGTTATCTTATTCCTAGGCACATCCTATAACCCACTACTACCACAGCTCACCACCCTTAACCTCATACTAAAAGCAACCGCACTAACCTTATTATTTCTATGAATCCGAGCTTCCTACCCTCGATTCCGATACGATCAACTAATACATCTCGTATGAAAAAACTTCTTACCAATAACACTAGCTTTAATCCTATGACATATTACCCTACCCATTGCCACAGCAAGCCTTCCGCCACTAACCTAAAGGAATAGTGCCTGAACTAAAGGGCCACTTTGATAGAGTGGACAATGAATGTTAAAGTCATTCCTCTTCCTCATTAGAAAGATAGGACTTGAACCTATGCCTTAGAGATCAAAACTCTTAGTACTTCCAGCTATACTACTTCCTAAGTAAAGTCAGCTAATAAAGCTTTTGGGCCCATACCCCAAACATGTTGGTTAAAATCCTTCCTCTACTAATGAACCCTTTAATTCTCTCCATCTCAATCCTCAGCCTAGGACTAGGTACTACAATAACATTCATTGCCTCACACTGATTATTAATCTGAATAGGATTAGAAATTAACACAATAGCTATTATCCCTCTTATAATTCACCAACATCACCCACGTGCAACAGAAGCAACCACAAAATATTTCCTTACACAAGCCACCGCCTCCGCCCTACTTCTCTTTGCCGGAACCACAAATGCCTGAATTACAGGCCAGTGGGACATAACCGAAATAACTAACCAAGCTTCTGCCACACTTCTCTCTATTGCCCTAGCACTAAAAATTGGACTAGCTCCTCTGCACTTCTGATTACCAGAAGTCTTACAAGGACTTAACCTAATTACAGGCCTAATCCTATCTACATGACAAAAACTTGCACCCTTCGCAGTTCTATTACAACTTTATGCCCTTCTCAATCCAACACTACTTTTAACTATGGGCGTACTATCAATTGTTATCGGAGGATGAGGCGGCCTTAATCAAACACAACTACGAAAAATCCTAGCATACTCATCAATCGCTCACCTTGGCTGAATAATCATTATCTTACATTACTCTCCCCACCTTACCCTCCTCAACTTAACCATTTACATTATTATAACCACATCCCTATTCCTCCTATTCAATGCCAACAACACCACAAAAATTAATACCATTGCCACCTCCTCAACCAAATCCCCGCTACTGACTATCATAATCATATTGACACTTCTCTCCTTAGGTGGTTTACCTCCTCTTACCGGATTTATACCCAAATGACTCATCCTCCAAGAAATAACTAAACAAAATCTCCCCATCCTAGCCACAATCATAGCCCTAGCAGCACTAATCAGCTTATTCTTTTACCTGCGTCTATGTTACTCAATTACCCTCACCCTTTCACCAAATCCCATCACCTCCTCAACATCATGACGAACAAAAACCTCACAACCCAAACTTGCTCTATCAACAATAACATCCCTATCCCTTCTCCTTCTCCCATTAACCCCCATAATACTCTCATTAACTACATAAGAAATTTAGGTTCAAATAAACCAAAAGCCTTCAAAGCTTTAAACAAGAGTGAAAACCCCTTAATTTCTGATAAGACTTGCAAGATTTTATCTCACATCTCCTGAATGCAACTCAAGCACTTTAATTAAGCTAAAGCCTCTCTAGATAAATAGGCCTCGATCCTACAAAATCTTAGTTAACAGCTAAGCGTTCAATCCAGCGAACTTTTATCTAGCTTCTCCCGCCGTTCAGGGCGGCGAGGCGGGAGAAGCCCCGGGAGAAGCCTTTCTCCTTCTCGAGATTTGCAATCTCTTGTATTTTATATACTACAGGACTAATGATGATAAGAAGAGGGCTTGAACCTCTCTCTACGGAGCTACAATCCGCCGCTTAAACCTCAGCCATCTTACCTGTGGCAATTAATCGTTGATTATTTTCTACTAATCACAAAGACATTGGCACCCTCTACTTAATCTTTGGTGCATGAGCAGGGATAGTGGGCACTGGTCTTAGNCTACTAATTCGAACGGAATTAAGCCAACCAGGGGCCTTACTAGGTGACGACCAAATTTACAATGTGGTAGTTACTGCCCATGCTTTCGTAATAATCTTCTTTATGGTTATACCAATTATAATTGGTGGATTTGGTAATTGACTAGTTCCTTTAATAATTGGTGCTCCAGACATGGCCTTCCCTCGAATAAATAACATAAGTTTTTGACTCCTTCCTCCATCCTTCCTCTTACTACTAGCTTCAGCAGGGGTAGAAGCTGGGGCCGGGACTGGGTGAACTGTCTATCCTCCTCTGGCCGGTAATCTAGCACATGCTGGAGCCTCTGTAGATCTTACTATCTTTTCCCTGCACTTAGCCGGGGTCTCCTCCATTTTAGCATCAATCAATTTTATTACTACAATTATCAACATGAAACCACCTGCAATTTCTCAATATCAAACACCCTTGTTTGTCTGATCTATTCTAATTACAACTGTTCTCCTCTTATTATCCCTTCCCGTCCTAGCAGCAGGCATTACTATGCTTCTCACAGATCGTAATCTTAATACAACCTTCTTTGATCCGGCAGGGGGTGGAGATCCTATTCTCTACCAACATCTTTTCTGATTCTTTGGTCACCCAGAAGTATATATTTTAATCCTCCCAGGGTTCGGTATAATCTCCCACGTAGTTGCCTATTACTCGGGTAAAAAAGAACCTTTTGGTTATATGGGCATGGTTTGGGCAATAATAGCAATTGGCCTTCTTGGCTTTATTGTCTGAGCCCATCACATATTTACAGTCGGTATGGACGTAGACACACGAGCCTATTTCACCTCAGCAACCATAATTATTGCTATTCCAACAGGAGTAAAAGTTTTTAGCTGATTAGCAACCCTTCATGGAGGTTCTATTAAATGAGAAACACCACTTCTTTGAGCCCTTGGCTTCATCTTTCTATTTACTGTCGGAGGTCTCACTGGCATTGTTCTAGCTAATTCATCTCTTGATATTGTCCTTCACGACACATACTACGTCGTAGCCCATTTCCATTATGTCCTGTCCATGGGTGCAGTCTTCGCTATTATAGCTGGCTTTATCCACTGATTCCCATTGATTACAGGCTACACACTTCACTCTACTTGAACCAAAATACAATTTCTAGTTATATTTGTAGGAGTTAACCTCACCTTCTTCCCCCAACATTTCCTAGGCTTAGCTGGAATACCACGACGATATTCAGATTACCCAGATGCCTACACCTTCTGAAATGTACTATCCTCTATTGGCTCTTTAATTTCACTAGTAGCTGTAGTCATTATAATATTTATCCTTTGAGAAGCATTTGCATCAAAACGTGAAATCCTACACGTTGAACTACCCCACACAAACGTAGAGTGACTCCACGGCTGCCCCCCTCCTTATCACACCTATGAAGAACCAGCATTCGTTCAAGTCCAACAATCTTACCACTAATAAACAAGAAAGGAAGGAATTGAACCCCCATTAATTGGTTTCAAGCCAACCACATAACCACTCTGTCACTTTCTTGAGATTCTAGTAAAACATTACATTTCCTTGTCAGGGCAAAATTGTGGGTTTAAACCCCACGAATCTTAACATGGCACATCCCTCCCAATTAGGTTTTCAAGACGCAGCTTCTCCTGTTATGGAAGAGCTCCTACACTTTCACGATCACACCTTAATAATCGTGTTTCTTATTAGCTCATTAGTTCTTTATGTAATCGTAGCAACAGTTTCAACCAAATTAACTAACAAATACATTTTAGACTCCCAAGAGATTGAAATCGTTTGAACCATCGTCCCAGCAATCATTTTAATTTCAATCGCCCTACCCTCCTTACGCATTCTTTACCTTATGGACGAAATTAATGACCCTCATATCACAATTAAAGCCCTCGGTCATCAATGATATTGAAGCTATGAGTATACAGACTACCAAAATTTAGAGTTCGACTCCTACATAATCCAAACAGAAGATCTCTCCCCAGGTCAATTCCGCCTCCTAGAGGTAGACCATCGCATAGTAGTACCTATACAATCCCCAATCCGAGTCTTGGTCACCGCAGAAGATGTTCTCCACGCATGAACAGTCCCAGCACTAGGAGTAAAAATCGATGCAGTACCTGGACGTTTAAATCAAACAGCCTTCATTATTTCTCGCCCTGGCGTCTTCTATGGCCAATGTTCCGAAATCTGCGGAGCTAACCATAGCTTTATACCAATTGTAGTTGAAGCAGTTCCATTAGAACACTTCGAGAACTGATCTTCACTAATACTTGAAGAACTTTCATTAAGAAGCTAAACCGGGCCTAAGCATTAGCCTTTTAAGCTAAAAATTGGTGATTCCCAACCACCCTTAATGGCATGCCTCAACTTAACCCAAATCCCTGATTCCTAATCTTCTTATTTGCATGACTATTTTTCCTAGCTATTATACCAGGCAAAGTAATATCCTACCTTTTCAACAATAATCCTACCACAAAAAGCACTCAAAAATCTAAACCAGCCCCCTGAAACTGACCATGAGCCTAAACTTCTTTGATCAATTCTTAAGCCCATCATTATTAGGGGTTCCACTTATTGCTCTAGCAATTATAACCCCATGACTTATCTTCCCTACACCATCCAAACGATGAGTCAACAACCGTCTATTAACACTCCAAACATGACTCATTAATCGATTTACTTTTCAACTCATACAACCCTTAAATTTCGGAGGCCATAAATGAGCCTCAATCCTCACAGCCCTTATATTATTCTTAATTACTATTAACCTCTTGGGCCTACTCCCATATACATTCACCCCTACTACACAACTTTCACTAAATATAGCATTCGCTCTCCCGCTATGACTGACCACAGTACTTATTGGTATGCTCAACCAACCAACAGTTGCCCTAGGCCACTTCCTTCCAGAAGGAACACCCACCCCCTTGGTACCTATTCTCATCATTATCGAAACTATCAGTCTATTTATTCGACCATTAGCTCTGGGAGTCCGACTTACAGCTAACCTAACAGCAGGTCATCTTTTAATACAGCTAATTGCAACTGCAGCATTCGTTCTAATCTCTATTATACCCTCAATCGCCCTACTTTCCTCCCTTATCCTATTTCTGCTTACAATCCTAGAAGTTGCTGTAGCAATAATTCAAGCCTATGTATTTGTCCTCCTTCTAAGCCTCTACTTACAAGAAAACGTTTAATGGCCCACCAAGCACACGCATATCATATAGTTGACCCAAGTCCATGACCCCTAACAGGAGCAGTAGCAGCTCTCCTTATAACTTCAGGCCTTGCCATTTGATTCCACTTCCACACTCTTTCGCTACTTTACCTAGGCCTTTTACTAATAATCCTAACCATAATTCAATGATGGCGAGATGTTATCCGAGAAGGCACTTTCCAAGGTCATCACACTCAACCTGTCCAAAAAGGACTACGATATGGAATAATTTTATTTATCACATCAGAAGTTTTCTTTTTCCTAGGCTTTTTCTGAGCCTTCTACCACTCAAGTCTAGCCCCAACTCCTGAACTTGGTGGATGCTGACCACCTACAGGTATTTACCCATTAGACCCCTTTGAAGTCCCACTCCTCAACACTGCTGTCCTCCTAGCCTCTGGGGTTACAGTCACCTGAGCTCACCATAGCATTATAGAAGGACACCGAAAAGAAGCAATTCAAGCCCTTGCCCTTACAATTACTTTAGGCCTTTATTTTACCGCACTTCAGGCCATAGAGTACCATGAAGCCTCATTCACTATCGCTGATGGTATTTACGGAACAACATTCTTCGTCGCTACAGGTTTTCATGGACTACACGTAATTATTGGTTCCTCATTCCTATTAATTTGCCTACTACGACAAATCCAATACCACTTCACATCACAACACCACTTCGGCTTTGAAGCCGCCGCATGATACTGACATTTCGTTGATGTAGTATGACTATTCCTTTATGTTTCAATCTACTGATGAGGTTCATAACAATACTTTTCTAGTATAAACACTAGTACAAATGACTTCCAATCATTTAATCTTGGTTAAACCCCAAGGAAAAGTAATGAACCTCATCACGTTTATTACTGCTCTTACAGCCCTCATTTCCCTAATCTTAGCAATCTTAGCCTTTTGACTACCTAGCCTTAACCCAGACAATGAAAAAATATCCCCTTACGAATGTGGTTTTGATCCACTAGGGACTGCACGTCTACCCTTTTCCCTTCGCTTCTTCCTAGTTGCCATCCTCTTCCTCTTATTTGACCTAGAAATTGCCCTTCTCCTCCCACTACCTTGAGGAGATCAACTCATCTCCCCTCTTATCACCTCCTTATGAGCAGCCACTATCCTATTTCTACTGACTTTAGGCTTAATTTATGAGTGACTCCAAGGGGGCCTAGAGTGGGCAGAATAGATACTTAGTCCAAACTCAAGACTATTGATTTCGGCTCAATTAATTATGGTGAAAGCCCATAAGTATCTTATGACACCCATCCATTTCACCTTCTCTGCCGCCTTTATCTTGAGCCTTGCAGGCCTAGCCCTAAATCGCTCACATCTCCTTTCAGCCCTCATCTGTCTAGAGGGCATAATATTGTCCTTATTTGTGGCTATTTCTCTCTGGGCTACAACTATGGCCGCCCCCATCTGCTCTCTCGCACCTATAATTCTATTAACATTTTCTGCCTGCGAAGCAAGCTCAGGACTAGCTCTCCTAGTAGCTACTGCCCGCACCCATGGCTCAGATACATTAAAAAACCTCAACCTCCTACAATGTTAAAAATCATCATCCCCACAATCATACTTTACCCAATCTCATGAATAACCCCTAAAAAATGACTATGAACTACCTCCATCTCTCACAGCCTCCTAATTGCATTCATCAGCTTGCACTGATTTAAATGAAATACAGAAGTCGGTTGGGACTTTTCTAACTCTTACCTGGGAGTGGACCCTCTCTCCTCCCCCCTGCTTACGCTTACTTGTTGATTACTACCACTTATACTAATCGCTAGCCAAAATCATCTTAATAAGGAACCACACACCCGTCAACGCATTTACATTAATCTTCTTACTACCCTCCAACTCCTTCTAATTCTAGCTTTCAGTGCTACCGAAATACTCCTATTTTATATTATATTTGAAGCAACCCTTATCCCAACACTTATCGTCATTACTCGGTGGGGGAACCAAACCGAACGTTTGAATGCAGGGACTTACTTTCTATTCTACACACTTGCAGGCTCCCTCCCTCTCCTCGTTGCCCTTCTTATTCTACAAAATGATCTAGGTTCACTCTCAATATTAACTCTTCAATACCCCCAACTTCTAAATTCTACATCATGGGCAAATAAATTCTGATGGGCCGCATGTCTAATCGCCTTTCTAGTCAAAATACCCCTTTACGGAGCACATCTATGGCTACCTAAAGCCCATGTAGAAGCACCTATTGCCGGCTCTATAATTCTAGCTGCAATTCTATTGAAGCTAGGGGGGTATGGAATAATACGAATTATCCCAGTCCTCGACCCACTTACAAAAAATCTAGCCTTCCCATTCCTAATCCTAGCTCTCTGAGGGATTATCATAACCAGCTCCACTTGTCTACGCCAAACAGACCTAAAATCCTTAATCGCTTACTCATCAGTTAGCCACATGGGCCTTGTAGCAGCAGCCATCCTTATCCAGACACCATGAAGCTTTGCAGGCGCAACCGCTCTAATAATTGCTCATGGTCTCATTTCATCTACCCTCTTCTGCCTAGCTAATACTAACTACGAACGAACTCATACTCGCACTCTTATTCTCACCCGAGGACTACAGATTATTCTCCCACTCATGGCAACTTCCTGGTTCCTAACTAACCTAGCAAATCTAGCCTTACCCCCATCCCCTAACCTTATGGGAGAGCTCCTTATTATTTCCTCTCTTTTTAAATGATCCCAGTGAACCTTAATCATAACTGGTTTAGGCGTCCTCCTAACCGCCTCTTATTCCCTATACATGTTTATTATAACACAACGAGGACCTCTCCCCTCACACCTTGCCTTCACAAATCCCTCCCACACACGAGAACATATATTAATATATCTCCATCTAATCCCTACACTTCTCCTTATCATAAAACCAGAGCTAATCCTCAGCTGAACATCCTGTAATTATAGTTTAATAAAAACATTAGATTGTGGTTCTAAAAATAAAAGTTAAACTCTTTTTAATCACCCAAGAGAAGTCTGGGACAAGGAAAACTGCTAATTTCTCCTCCCCATGGTTCAAATCCATGTTTTCTTAGGCTTTAGAAAGATAATAGTCATCTATTGGTCTTAGGAACCAAAAACTCTTGGTGCAACTCCAAGCTAAAGCTTATGAACTCACTAGCCTTCAATACATCATTCTCCTTAATTTTCCTAATCCTTCTATGCCCACTAATCTCATCAATACTCCCTACTAAAACATCACCTAACCACATCTGATCCTCCTCAACCCATGTCAAAACAGCTGTAAAGACCTCTTTCTTTATCAGCCTTATTCCTTTGTTTATCTTCTTAGATCAGGGTTTAGAATCTATTACAACCAACTGAAACTGATTCAACTTAGCAACCCTCGACATCAATATAAGCTTCAAATTTGATACTTACTCCATTATCTTCACCCCCGTAGCCCTATATGTAACCTGATCCATCCTAGAATTTGCCTTATGATATATACACTCAGACCCCAACCTCAATAAATTCTTTAAGTACCTTCTATTATTCTTAATCACGATACTCATCCTCATTACAGCTAATAATCTATTCCAACTATTTATCGGCTGAGAAGGCGTGGGAATTATATCCTTTCTCCTTATTGGTTGATGACTTGGCCGAGCCGATGCAAACACAGCTGCTCTCCAAGCTGTTATCTACAACCGTATCGGAGACATCGGGCTAATCATAGCCATAGCATGACTAGCTATAAACCTAAACTCATGGGAAATACAACAACTCTTCTTTCTCTCTAAAGACATAAACCTCACCCTTCCACTCCTTGGGCTGGTCCTAGCAGCAGCTGGGAAATCAGCCCAATTTGGCCTACATCCGTGACTTCCGGCCGCCATAGAAGGTCCTACGCCAGTCTCTGCCCTACTTCATTCAAGCACAATAGTAGTTGCAGGAATCTTCCTACTTATCCGCCTACACCCCCTAATTCAAGACAACCACCTAATTCTCTCAACCTGCCTATGTTTAGGAGCACTTACTACCCTATTTACAGCTACCTGTGCACTCACCCAAAATGATATCAAAAAAATTATTGCTTTCTCCACATCTAGCCAACTGGGTCTTATAATAGTTACCATTGGTCTCAACCAACCACAGCTGGCCTTCCTTCACATCTGCACACATGCCTTCTTCAAAGCAATGCTCTTCCTATGCTCTGGCTCCATTATCCATAGCCTAAATGATGAACAAGATATCCGAAAAATAGGAGGCATACATAAACTCCTTCCCTTCACCTCCTCAGCCCTAACAGTTGGAAGCCTGGCCCTCACTGGTATGCCATTCCTATCAGGATTCTTCTCAAAAGACACCATTATTGAGGCAATAAACACATCATACCTTAACGCCTGAGCCCTAACCCTGACCCTTTTAGCTACATCCTTCACCGCTATCTATAGCCTACGCCTAATATTCTTCTCTCTCATAAAATACCCACGATTCTTACCCCTCTCACCAATCAATGAAAATAACCCCCTACTTATTAACTCAATCAAACGACTTGCCTATGGAAGTATCCTAGCTGGCCTAATCATTACCTCCAATATACCACCAACAAAAACACAAATTATAACAATAACACCCCTCCTTAAGCTCTCTGCCCTATTAGTCACAATCATTGGCCTTGTATTAGCCCTAGAACTAGCCAACCTAACCTCAACCCAGCTCAAAATCCACCCAAACTTAATTATCCACAACTTCTCCAACATGTTAGGTTACTTTCCTTCAATCTTCCACCGACTCCTGCCAAAACTTAACCTATCATGAGCCCAAACCATCTCAACCCAAATAATTGACCTCGCATGATACGAAAAAATCGGCCCAAAAAGTCCAATTATTCAACAAACACCTATAATTAAACTATCAACTTCCCCCCAACAAGGTTTTATCAAAACATACCTACTACTTCTCCTCTTAACCATTGCCCTATCAACCACCCTTTCCCTGCTCTAAACTGTACGCAAACTCCCTCAAGATAGACCACGTGTTAACTCTAACACTACAAACAAAGTCAAAAGCAATATTCATCCCCCCAAGACCAGCATGCCGCCTCCCCAAGAATATAATAACGCTACCCCACTAAACTCCCCCCGAACCATGCTCATCTCTATAGATTCTTCACCACCCACTCAACCCCCTCAACTTCAACCTAGTACAAAATTATACCCAACCCAGAAAAGAATACTAAAATACCCAACCACATAAATCAAAACAGATCAATCCCCCCATGATTCAGGATAGGGCTCCGCAGCTAATGCCGCCGTATAAGCAAATACAACCATTATTCCACCCAAATAAATTAAAAACAAAACCAAAGATAAAAAAGAACTTCCTAATCCAACTAACAAACCACAACCCACCCCGGCAGAAGCTACTAACCCCAATGCAGCAAAGTAAGGAGAAGGATTTGATGCTACAGCTACTAAACCTAAAACAAAACTTACTATTAAAATTAACATTACATACGTCATTATTCCTACTTAGACTTTAACTAAGACCATTAATCTGAAAAACTACCGTTGTTATTCAACTACAAGAACTAACTAATGACTACAAACATCCGCAAAACCCATCCTCTTTTCAAAATTATTAATAACTCCCTAATTGATCTCCCAACTCCATCTAACATCTCCACTTGATGAAACTTTGGCTCCCTATTAGGCCTATGCCTAATCGTACAAATTCTCACAGGCCTATTTCTAGCTATACACTACACTGCAGATATCTCAACAGCATTCTCCTCAGTAGCACACATTTGTCGAGACGTAAATTATGGTTGACTAATTCGCAACATCCACGCCAACGGCGCCTCTCTATTCTTTGTCTGCGTCTACCTTCATATCGCTCGAGGTCTCTACTATGGCTCCTACCTTAATAAAGAAACCTGAAATATTGGCGTCATTATTCTAATTTTACTTATAGCTACCGCCTTCGTAGGATACGTCCTCCCCTGAGGTCAAATATCATTCTGAGGGGCAACCGTCATCACTAATTTACTATCCGCCCTTCCTTATATTGGAGACATACTCGTCCAATGAATCTGAGGCGGCTTCTCAATTGACAATGCAACACTCACCCGGTTCTTTACCTTTCACTTCCTACTACCCTTTGTAATTACAGCCTTAACTATACTCCACCTTCTCTTCCTCCATGACTCAGGCTCAAACAACCCAACTGGCCTCATATCAGATATAGACAAAATTCCATTCCACCCCTACTATTCATTTAAAGACCTACTCGGGTTCTTCATCCTACTACTCGTATTAACTCTACTGGCCTTATTCACACCCAACCTCCTAGGAGACACAGAAAACTTTATCCCAGCTAACCCCTTAGTAACACCACCCCATATTAAACCAGAGTGATACTTCCTATTCGCCTATGCTATCCTACGTTCCATCCCTAACAAACTAGGCGGTGTCCTCGCCCTAGCATTTTCAATCCTAATTCTACTCCTAGTCCCAATCCTACACACCTCTAAACAACGAAGCCTAACCTTCCGCCCAATCACACAAATCCTTTTCTGACTTCTAGTAGCTAACACCATTATTCTAACATGAATTGGCGGACAACCCGTTGAACAACCATTCATAGCCATCGGTCAAATTGCTTCAATCACCTACTTCTCTTTCTTTCTTATTCTCTTCCCAATCGCAGGTTGATGAGAAAATAAAATACTAAGCCTTTAAAACGTTTTGGTGGCCAAGTACTTAAGGCATCGGTCTTGTAAACCGAAAACCGGAGGTGGAACCCCTCCCCAAAGCTATAATACTCCTCAGGAGGAAGGGAGACAAACCCTCATCCTTGGCTCCCAAAGCCAAGATTTTCTTTTAAACCACCTCCTG